TAATTTATATTTATTATAAAAATTATTAAAAATGGTTAATTAAACACATATACATATATATACGCACGCGTATATATATATATATATAATTTAATTGTATTATATATATATATATATATTAAATTATTTAATAAATATTAAATATATAATTAAATTAAATTAAATTTAATTTAATTTTAAATTTAATAATTAATTTTTATTTAAATGATCTGTATTAGGATTATATTGATATTAATTTTTAATATGAATATTATAAAAAAAAAAATAAGAGAAATAATAAAAATTTATTAATTTATATTAAATATATAATATAAAAAAAAAAAAAAAAAAAATATAAGAAATATAAATTCTATGTAAAATTTTTTAATATATAATAAAATAATTATGTTTTTGAAAATTTATTTTAAATTTGTTTTACATATAAATTTTAGTGAATAATTTTAATTATTTTAATAATAGTTAATTTGGCTTTGTAGTAATTAATATTAAAAATTTAAGAAATTAAGATTTAGTAATATAAAAATTAATAACTAATTTTGTGCCAGCAGTTGCGGTTAAACAAAAGTTAAATTAAATTATTTCAGTATATAATAAATAATTAAATTATTAAATTAAATATTAAATTATTAAGTGAAATTTTAATTTAATTAAATTTTATTTTTAAATTATGAATTTAATAAATTTTAATATAAACTAGGATTAGATACCCTATTATTAAAAATTTAATTTATAATACTAAAATAGTAAATAATAATTTATTGAAACTTAAATAATATGGCGGTATTTTAGTTCATTTAGAGGAATCTGTCTAATAATTGATAATCCACGAATAAATTTACTTAATTTATAATTTTGTATATCATTGTTAAAAAAATATTTTTTAGGAAAAATAATATTTAAAATTTAAAATTAAAAGTTAAATCAGATCAAGATGCAGAATATAATTAAGAATATGATGGATTACATTAAATATATTTAAATGAATAATTTTATTGTAATAAAAATTTGAAGGTGGATTTAAATGTAATTTTAATTAATTTATTAAAATGATTAAAAATTAAAATATGTACATATTGCCCGTCACTTTCATTTAAAAATTGAAATAAGTCGTAACAAAGTAGAGGTACTGGAAAGTGTTTCTAGAAAGAACAAATTAGAGCTTGTAATAAGTATTTCATTTACATTGAAAAGAAATTAAAAATTAATTAATTTGAGGGGGAAAATTAAAAATTTAAATTTAATAAAAAAAATTTTAATATTAAAAAGAAAAAATGGGGGTTTAAGTATTTTTAATAGAAAAAATTAATATTTTTATAGTTAAATATTACTGTAAAGGAATTTTTAAATAAATGAAATAAAATTAATAAAAAAGTAAATTTAATTTGTTGTATCTTGTGTATCAGAGTTTATTAAAAAATAATAATTTATTTAAATAAATCTCGAATTTAAAAGAGTTAATTAATTAAAAAAGTTAATGTTGTATAATTATTTTTAATAATTAATTGGAAATGAAATGTTAATCGTTTTTAAATATATCTAGTTTTTTCAGAAAAAAATTTAATTTTAAATTTAAATAATTTTATAATTTTTTGATTAATTATAAAAATTTAAATTTTAATATTTTAGGGGATAAGCTTTAAATTAAAAATTTATAATTAAAAAATATAAGAATTAAAATTTTTAAAATTTATATTATTTAAAAATTATAGTTTATTATAAAAAATTTTGTTTATATATAAAATTTAAAATAGAAAATTTAAATTTTTATGAAAAAATAATTTATAATTTAATAAAATTAGAAATAATGATAAAATTAGTATAATAAAATAAATTAAATGAAATTTATAAATAAGTAATTTAAAGGAATTCGGCAAAAATTTATATTCACTTGTTTATCAAAAACATGTCTTTTTGATAATAATTTAAAGTCTAATCTGCCCACTGATATAATTATTAAAGGGCTGCAGTATATTGACTGTACAAAGGTAGCATAATCATTAGTCTTTTAATTGAAGACTTGTATGAAAGATTTGATGAAATATAGACTGTCTCTGAATTATTATTAGAAATTAATTTTTTAGTTAAAAAGCTAAAATAAAATTAAAAGACGAGAAGACCCTATAGAGTTTTATATTTTATTTATTTAGTATTAAATATATAATTAAATTATATTAATTAAATAAAATATTGTATTGGGGTGATAAAAAAATTTAATAAACTTTTTTTAAAAATATAACATAAATAAGTGATTAATTGATCCATTAATAATGATTAAAAGAAAAAATTACCTTAGGGATAACAGCGTAATATTTTTTTTTAGTACAAATAAAAAATAAAGTTTGCGACCTCGATGTTGGATTAAGATAAAATTTAAATGCAAAAGTTTAAAATTTTGATCTGTTCGATCATTAAAATCTTACATGATCTGAGTTCAAACCGGTGTAAGCCAGGTTGGTTTCTATCTTTAATAAAAAAAAATATTTTAGTACGAAAGGATCAAATATTTAAAATAATTTTATAAAGGAAAAATGAATATTATTAATATTTTTATAAACTATTTTGGCAGAAAATTGTAATGATTTTAGAATTCATATATGTATATTATATTTAATATATAAATAGTATATGATATTATTAGATTTATTAAATATTTTAATTGGTATATTAATTTTAATTATTGGTGTTTTAATTGGGGTTGCTTTTTTAACTTTATTGGAACGTAAGGTTTTAGGTTATATTCAAATTCGTAAAGGTCCAAATAAGATGGGTTATATAGGTTTATTACAACCTTTTTGTGATGCTATTAAATTATTTTCTAAAGAACAAGTTTATTTAAATTATTCGAATTATTTAGTTTATTATTTTTCTCCTGTTATAAGATTTATTTTATCTTTGATAGTATGAATATTAATTCCTTATATATTTAATATAATTATATTTAATTTGGGTATTTTATTTTTTTTATGTTGTATAAGAATTGGGGTTTATACTTTAATGATTGCTGGTTGATCTTCAAATTCAAATTATTCTTTATTGGGTGGTTTACGGGCAGTAGCTCAAACTATTTCTTATGAAGTAAGAATATCTTTAATTATAATATCTAGAATTATTATAATTATAGATTTTAATTTAATAAAATTTTTTGATTATCAAATTATAATTTGATTTTTATTTTTAATAATACCTTTAAGATTATGTTTTTTATCTTCATTAATAGCTGAAACTAATCGTACTCCATTTGATTTTGCTGAGGGGGAAAGAGAATTAGTTTCTGGGTTTAATGTTGAGTATAGAAGTGGGGGGTTTGCTTTAATTTTTTTATCAGAGTATTCTAGAATTTTATTTATAAGTTTATTATTTGTTATTATATATATAGGAGGTTATAATTTAACTTTAATTTTTTATTTTAAGTTAGTTTTTTTATCTTTTTTTTTTATTTGAGTTCGTGGAACATTACCTCGTTATCGTTATGATAAATTAATATATTTATGTTGAAAGAGATATTTACCTATTTCTTTAAATTTTTTATTATTTTTTATAGGTTTAAAATTATTTTTAGGTTATTAAATAATTTTAGTATAAATTAATAGAATAAATATTCTTTCTTATGTTTTCAAAACAAATGCTTATAACAAGCTCATTAATTAGTTATTAAAAATTAAATTATCTCATATTTTATTTAAAATAGGGTTAATAATAAAATAAGAGAAATATAAAATTGTGAGAATTTGTCCTGTAATAATATATGGAGCTTCTACTGATCGAGCACCAATTCAGGTTAATAAAATAATAATTGTAATTAAAGATCAGAATAAGATTTGATTTAAAGGATAAAATTGAATTCCTTGAATTTTTTTATTAAAAGTAAATGGTAAAATAATTAGAATTAAGATTGATATTACTAAAGCAATTACTCCTCCTAGTTTATTTGGAATTGATCGTAAAATAGCATAAGCAAATAAAAAATATCATTCAGGTTGAATGTGAATAGGTGTAACTAAGGGATTAGCTGGGATAAAATTGTCTGGATCTCCTAATAGATATGGGTTAATAAGTGTAAGTAAAGTTAATAATAAAATTAAAATAATAAATCCAATTAAATCTTTAAATGTAAAAAATGGATGAAATGGAATTTTATCTAAGTTACTATTAATTCCTAGTGGATTATTTGATCCTGTTTGGTGTAAAAATAGTAAATGAATTATTGTTAATATTATAATAATAAATGGAAATAAAAAATGAAATGTATAAAATCGAGTTAATGTTGCATTATCAACAGCAAAACCTCCTCAAATTCAGTTTACTAATATAGTTCCTAAATAAGGAATAGCTGAAAGTAAGTTAGTAATAACTGTTGCTCCTCAAAATGATATTTGTCCTCAAGGTAAAACATATCCTATAAATGCTGTAGCTATTAATAGAAATAAAATAATAATTCCTACTATTCATGTATATATTAAATTAAAAGATTCATAATATATTCCTCGTCCAATATGGAAATAAATACAAATAAAGAAAAATGATGCTCCATTAGCATGTAATGTTCGAATTAATCAACCATAATTAACATTTCGACAAATATAATTTACACTATAAAAAGCTATTTCAATATTAGCTGTATAATATATAGTTAAAAATAATCCTGTAATAATTTGAATTATTAAACATAATGCTAAAAGTGATCCAAAATTTCATCATGAGGAAATATTAGATGGGGAAGGAAGATCAATTAGTGAGTTATTAATAATTTTAATAATAGGATGATTTTTTCGAATGGGTTTGAATATATTTATCATTTGTTTTTTAGTTATATATATATATATATATATATATATATATAAATTAAATACAAGATCGTAAGGGCCCAAAAAAAATATTAGTAATTTTTACAACTACAATAAGTGTAATAAATAAATAAATAATTATTATTAAAGTTAATATATAAGTTTGTTCGTTATATAATTTAGATAAGCTAAAATTAAATTCGTTATTAAAAAATAAAAATATATTAAAAAAATTATTTATTTCATCATTAAATGAAAAATTTATTCAATATAAATTATTTTTGAAAAATAATCTAATAATTAATAAAATTATTAATAAAAAAAAAAATCTTTTGTTAAATGGAGAAATTTTAAATAATTCATTTGAGGCAATTCTAGATACATAAATAAATAATACTAATAATCCCCCTAAGAAAATTAAAAATAGAATATAGGAAAATCAATAAGTATTAATTAATATTCTTGATAATAAACATATAAAAAGAGTTTGAATTAAAATTATTAATCCTATAGAAAATGGATGATTAAGAAAAAATATAAAAATTGATGTTGAAATTAATGATAAAGATAGAAATATTTTAATAATATCAAAGAATAGTTTAATAAAAATAATAATTTTGGAGATTATAGATAAAGATATTCTTTTTCTTTGAAGTTTTTAAAGAATTTTCTTATTTTTGATTTACAAGACCAATGTTTTTTATTAAACTATAAAAACAAACAAATGATAATAAATATATGATTAGTTATTTTTTTAATATTTTTATTTGGTAATATGATTTTTGTTTCTAAACATAAACATTTATTAATTGTATTATTAAGTTTAGAATTTATAGTTTTAAGAATTTTTTTTTTTTTAATAATATATTTAATAATATTAAATTATAATATATATATATTAATAGTATTTTTAGTTTTTTCAGTTTGTGAGGGGGCTTTGGGTCTTTCTATTTTAGTTTCTATAATTCGAACGCATGGTAATGATTATTTTCAAAGATATAATTTAATTTAATTTAAATGATAAAATTTTTATTTATGCTTTTATTTATAATTCCTTTATGTTTTAAAAAAAATATGTTTTGAATGGTTCAATTAATAATAATAATAATAATATTGATATTTATAAATTTAACTTTAAATATTATAAATTTTTCTAATTTAAGATATATAATAGGATGTGATTTAATTTCTTATGGTTTAATTATATTAAGAATTTGAATTAGAAGATTAATAATTATAGCAAGAGAAAGTTTATATAAAAGAAAATTTTATGATAATTTTTTTTTATTTAATGTTGTTATATTATTAATTATATTATATTTAACTTTTAGAATAATAAATTTATTTATATTTTATTTATTTTTTGAGGGAAGATTAATTCCTACTTTAATATTAATTATTGGGTGAGGTTATCAACCAGAACGTATTCAAGCTGGGATATATCTATTATTTTACACTCTTTTTGTTTCTTTACCCTTATTATTGGGTATTTTTTTTATTTATGAAAAAATAAGAAGTATAATAATATATTTTATAAAATTTTACGATTATAATATATTATTGTTATATTTGAGAATAGTAATAGCTTTTTTAGTAAAAATACCCATGTATTTTACTCATTTATGATTACCAAAAGCTCATGTTGAGGCTCCTATTTCTGGTTCTATAATTTTAGCTGCTATTATGTTAAAATTAGGTGGTTATGGATTATTACGAATTTTAGTTATTTTACAAAAAATTAATTTAAAAATAGGGTTTATTTGAATTGTAATTAGATTAATTGGAGGTTTATATATTAGATTAAAGTGTTTTTGTCAGGTTGATATAAAATCTTTAATTGCTTATTCTTCAGTTGCTCATATGAGAATAGTAATTGGGGGTATTATAACAATAAATTATTGAGGTTTTATTGGATCTTATATTTTAATAATTGGTCATGGGTTATGTTCTTCTGGAATATTTTGTTTATCAAATATTAGATATGAACGTTTAGGAAGACGAAGATTATTTTTAAATAAGGGAATAATAAATTTTATACCTTCAATAAGAATGTGATGATTTTTATTTATATCTTCAAATATGGCTGCTCCACCTTCATTAAATTTAATAGGGGAAATTAGATTAATTAATAGATTAGTAAGATGATCTTGAATTAGAATAATTATATTAATGGGAATTTCTTTTTTTAGAGCTGGTTATAGATTATATTTATTTTCTTATACACAACATGGAAAATATAATTTAGGGGTTTATAGATTTTATAGAGGAGTATCTCGAGAATATTTAATATTGATATTACATTGATTACCTTTAAATATATTAGTTTTAAAAATTGATTATAGAATAATTTGATTTTACTTAAATAATTTAAATAAAATATTGATTTGTGGTATCAAAAATGTGAAATTAATAGTCATTTTAAGTTATTAATAAATATTCTCTTTGTTTTATTAGATTTTTTTTTTTATTTTTTTTTATATTAATTAATTTTTTTATGATAATTTATTTTATTATAAATAATATAGTAATATTATTAGAATGAGAAATTATTTCTTTTAATTCTATAAATGTTGTTATATCTATTTTATTAGATTGAATATCTTTATTATTTATAATATTTGTTTCTTTAATTTCTTCTTCTGTAATTTTTTATAGAAAAAGATATATAAGTTCAGAATTAAATTTAAATCGTTTTATTATTTTAGTTTTATTATTTGTTTTTTCAATAATTTTATTAATTATTAGACCTAATATAATTAGAATTTTTTTAGGTTGAGATGGGTTGGGTTTAGTTTCTTATTGTTTAATTATTTATTATCAAAATATTAAATCTTACAATGCTGGTATATTAACAGCATTGTCTAATCGAATTGGTGATGTTATGATTTTAATATTAATTTCGTGAATAATGAATTATGGGAGTTGAAATTATATTTTTTATTTGGATTTTATATTAAATGATTATTCTATGAGGGTTATTGGTGTTTTAGTTATTGTAGCGGCTATAACTAAGAGAGCTCAGATTCCTTTTAGATCTTGATTACCTGCTGCTATAGCTGCTCCTACTCCAGTTTCTGCTTTAGTTCATTCTTCTACTTTAGTTACTGCTGGTGTTTATTTATTAATTCGATTTAATAATTTATTAGTTGATATATTTTTTTTTAAGTTATTATTATTGTTATCTGGTTTAACTATATTTATGGCTGGGATTTGTGCTAATTATGAATTTGACTTAAAAAAAATTATTGCTCTTTCTACATTAAGACAATTAGGTTTAATAATAAGAATTTTAAGAATAGGATATGGTGATTTAGCTTTTTTTCATTTATTAACTCATGCAATATTTAAGGCTTTATTATTTATATGTGCAGGAGTGATTATTCATATGATAATAGATAATCAAGATATTCGTATAATAGGGGGTATTAGATTTTATATTCCTTTAACTTCTTTATGTATAAATATTTCTAATTTAGCTTTATGTGGGATTCCTTTTTTAGCTGGATTTTATTCAAAGGATATGGTTTTAGAAATTGTTAGAATAAGAAATTTAAATTTTTTTATTTATTATTTATATTATATTTCTACAGGTTTAACTATATTTTATACTATTCGTTTATTAATATATTTAATAGTTAATGATTTTAATTTATTATCTATTTATAATTTGTATGATGAAGATTTTACTATATTAAAGGGAATATTTTTATTATTATTTATGAGATTAGTTTCTGGGAGATTTTTAAGATGAATAATTTTTTCTTATCCTTATATGATTTATCTTTCTTTTAATATAAAAATAATAGTTATTTATGTAAGATTATTTGGTATATTAATAGGTTATATTATTAGTAATATGGGTATTTATTCTATAAATAAGTTTTTATTAACTTATAATTTAAGAATTTTTTTAACTATAATATGATTTTTACCTGGTTTATCAACTTATATAATAAATTATAGTTTTTTAAGTTTAGGTCAAAAATTATTGAAAAATATTGATATAGGTTGAGGAGAAATTTATAAAAGACAGGGTATTTATAATATTATTAAAAATTATTCTATAATTTTTTATGTTTATCAATTAAATAATTTTAAAATTTTTTTATTTAGATTTGTTTTATGGATAATAATTATTATTTTTATATTAATATTATAATTTAAATAGCTTAAATTTAAGAGTATAATATTGAAGATATTAGGGTGATTAATAAATCTTTAAATATAATATAATATAATATAATATAATATATTTATAAAAATTATATATTTTATTGTTACAATGAAAATGTAAAGTTTTATTTAAACTATATAAATTAATAAATAAAGAAATATTAATGATTTTAATCACTATAAATTAAGTTAGCAGCTTAATTAAAATATATTTCTTAATTGGAATTTATATTCAATTTTATCATTAACAGTGATATACCTCTAATTTGGTTTCAATTAATAAATAAGGAGTAAATATTTACTCTATCTTTTAGGTCGAAACTAAATGCAATTTGCTTCTTATTTATAAGATAAATTGAATTTCAATATTTTTTGAATGCAAATCAAATGTTTTGTATAAACTATAATCCTGATAATTTAATTTTATTATTGTGAAATTTATTTATTAATTAATTCAATTTAATATATTTTGATTTCATTCATGATATAATCCAATTAATAGTATAATAATAAAAAAAAATCTAGTTTTATATCAAATAAATAAATTAACTATTTTAAATGTTGGAATAAGGGGGAAAATGAGAACAATTTCTACATCAAAAATTAAAAAAATTATAGCAATTAAAAAAAAATGTAATGAAAATGGAATTCGAGCTAAGCATTTAGGATCAAATCCGCATTCAAATGGGGAACATTTTTCTCGGTCTAAAAGTGATTTTTTTGAGATAATGAATGAAATTATTATGAATAGATTTGAAATTACTATTATTATTATAGATAAAATTATTAATATAATGATTATTTATATTAATGTAATATTAATCTTTTTGATTGGAAGTCAAATATACTAAATATATTATATAAATAATTAATTTCCTCATCAATAAATTGAGATATAAAGGAAAAGTCAAACTACATCTACAAAATGTCAATATCATGCTGCTGCTTCAAATCCAAAGTGATGATTTTTTGAAAAATGGTTATTTAAGTGGCGAATAAAGCATGTAATTAAGAAAATTGTTCCAATAATTACATGAAGTCCGTGGAATCCTGTTGCTATGAAAAAAGTTGACCCATAAATTCTATCGGCAATGGTAAATGGTGCTTCTACATATTCATAAGCTTGTAAAATTGTGAAATAAATTCCTAAAATAACTGTAATGAATAAACTTTGAGATGTTTGAGTAAAATTATTTTCTATAAGAGAATGATGAGCTCAGGTTACTGTAATTCCTGAAGTAATTAAAATAATTGTATTTAATAAAGGAATTTGAAATGGGTTAAATGGAATAATTCTTATTGGTGGTCATATAGCTCCAATTTCAATATTAGGTGATAATCTTCTATGAAAAAATGCTCAAAAAAATGAAATAAAAAAAAAAATTTCTGATACAATAAATAAAATTATTCCTCATCGGAGTCCGTTAGAAACTAATATAGTATGTTTACCTTGATATGTTCCTTCTCGACAAACATCTCGTCATCATTGATATATAGTTAATAATACAATTAAATAACCTAATATAAAAAGATTAATATTAAAATTATGAAATCATTTAATTAATCCTGTTACTAAAGTTATAACTCCAATTGCTCCAGTTAATGGTCATGGACTATAATCTACTAAGTGATATGGGTGATTTTGATTTATTGACATTAATTAACTTCTCTAGAATAAAGTGTACTAAGAATAGTAATTACATAAGCTTGAATAATTGCCACAGCAGATTCTAAAATTAATAATAAAATTTGAACAAAAATTAAAATAATTAGAAAATAATTTGTTATATTAGTTCCAGTATTACTTAATAATGTTAATAATAAATGTCCTGCAATTATATTAGCTGTTAAACGAACTGCTAAAGTTCCTGGTCGAATAATATTACTAATTGTTTCAATTAATACTATAAATGGCATAAGAATAGTAGGTGTACCTTGAGGAATTATATGAATAAATATATGTTGAGTATTATTAATTCAACCATAAATTATAAATCTTAATCATAATGTTAATGAAATTGATAATGAAATATTTAAGTGACTAGTACTTGTAAAAATATAAGGAAATAATCCTAAAAAATTATTAAATAATACGAAAAAAAAAAGTGAAATAAAAATAAATGTTGATCCTTTAAATCTATTATTTCCAAGAAGAGTTTTAAATTCATTGTGAAGTTTATTTGAAATAAAATTTCATAAAATAAAATGTCGATTAGGAATAAATCAAAAAGAATAAGGAATAAATATTAATCCAATAAAAGTTCTAATTCAATTTAATGGTAAATTTAAAATATTAGTAGATGGATCAAAAATTGAAAATAAGTTATTTATCATTTTCAATTTTGATTAGATGATATTTTAATTATTTTTTTATTATTTATTTTACTTATTTTATAATTAAAAATATAAAAATTTATAATAATAAAAATTAAAAAAATACAAATAAAAAAAATAAAGAAAAAAATTCAATTAATTGGTATTATTTGAGGAATAAAAGAATATTACTTTGGTAATAATTTAAATTTGACATATTTATGTTATTTATTAACTAATTCTTTTCATTAGAGATAAATGCTAAATTATCATAAAATGGTTTAAGAGACCAGTACTTGCTTTCAGTCATCTAATGAATAATTATTAATTCAGTTAATAAAATTTTTAATTGAAATTCTTTCAATTATAATTGGTATAAATCTATGATTAGCCCCACAAATTTCTGAACATTGTCCAAAAAAAATTCCAGGTCGATTAATAAAGAATCTTGTTTGATTTAATCGACCAGGGTTTGCATCTACTTTAACTCCTAAAGATGGAATTGTTCATGAATGAATTACATCTGTAGCTGTTACTAAAATACGAATTTGATTATTTATTGGTAAAACAATTCGATTATCTACATCTAATAAACGAAAATTATTAATATTTTCTCTAGAGTTAATTATATAAGAATCAAATTCTACATTATTAAAATCTGAATATTCATAGCTTCAATATCATTGATGTCCAATTGATTTTAATGTAATTAATGGATTATTAAGTTCATCTAATAAATAAAGTAAACGAAGTGATGGTAGAGCAATAAAAATTAAAGTAATAGCAGGTAAAATAGTTCAGATTAATTCAATTATTTGACCTTCTAATAAGAATCGATTAATATAAGAATTAAAAAATAAATTTAATATTAAGTATCTGACTAAAATTGTAATTATAATTAAGATAATTAAAGTATGATCATGAAAAAAAATAATTTGTTCTATTAGTGGTGATGCTCTATTTTGATAATTTAAATTAGATCATGTTGCCATTTCTAAAAAAAGGATAAAACCTTTATAAATGGGGTTTAAATCCATTACATATAATCTGCCATATTAGAAGTTACTTAAAATTGGTAATTCATTATATGAGTGTTCTGATGGCGGTAAATTTTGGTATCATTCAATTGAAGATGGTATATTTAAAGGAAATAAAATAATACGTTGATTAATTATTGATTCTCAAATAATAATTATTATTATTATTATAGAAATAAGGGAAATATATGATCCAAAGGATGAAATAATATTTCAAGATACAAATCTATCTGGGTAATCTGAATAACGACGTGGTATTCCTGCTAAACCTAAAAAATGTTGAGGAAAAAAAGTTAAATTTACTCCAATAAATATTGAAATAAATTGAATTTTTAATAAATAATTATTTATTATTAACCCAGTAAATAAAGGGTATCAATGAATAAATCTTCCTATAATAGCAAATACAGCTCCTATAGATAAAACATAATGAAAATGAGCTACTACATAATAAGTATCATGAAGAGTAATATCAATAGATGAATTAGCTAAAACAACTCCTGTTAATCCACCTACTGTAAAAAGAAAAATAAACCCTAAACCTCATAATATAGAAGGTCTATAATTAATTTGTGTTCCATGTAATGTAGCTAATCATCTGAAAATTTTAATTCCTGTGGGTACAGCAATAATTATAGTTGCTGATGTAAAATAAGCTCGTGTATCAATATCTATTCCTACAGTAAATATATGATGAGCTCAAACAATAAATCCTAATAATCCAATTGCTATTATTGCATAAATTATACCTAAACATCCAAAAGTTTCTTTTTTTCCTCTTTCTTGAGAAATAATATGAGAAATTATACCAAATCCCGGTAAAATTAAAATATAAACTTCTGGATGACCAAAAAATCAAAATAAATGTTGGTATAAAATTGGATCTCCTCCACCAGCAGGGTCAAAAAATGAGGTATTAATATTTCGATCTGTTAGTAATATTGTAATAGCTCCTGCTAATACTGGAAGAGATAAAACTAATAATAAAGCTGTAATTCCTACTGCTCAAACAAATAAAGGTATTTGATCGAATGATATACCATTAATTCGTATATTAATAATTGTTGTAATAAAGTTAATAGCTCCTAAAATTGATGAAATTCCAGCTAAGTGTAAGGAAAAAATTGCTAAATCAACAGAAGATCCTCCATGTGCAATATTAGATGAAAGTGGGGGGTACACTGTTCATCCTGTTCCTGCTCCATTTTCTACAATTCTTCTAGAAATTAATAAAATTAATGATGGGGGCAATAATCAAAATCTTATATTATTTATTCGTGGAAAAGCTATGTCTGGGGCTCCTAATATAAGAGGTACTAATCAATTACCAAATCCTCCTATTATAATTGGTATAACCATAAAAAAAATTATAATAAAAGCATGAGCTGTTACAATAGTGTTATAAATTTGATCATCTCCAATTAATGATCCTGGGTTTCCTAATTCAGTTCGAATTAATAAACTTAATGAAGTTCCCACTATACCTGCTCAAATTCCAAAAATAAAATATAAAGTACCGATATCTTTATGATTTGTTGAAAATAATCATTTTCGCTAATAAAATGGCTGAGGTATAAGCGATAAATTGTAAATTTATTAACGAGAATTTTCTCTTTTATTATATTTTTAGCTTTATATTCAATTATGATATGAAATTGCAAATTTTAAGGTGTATTACATATATACTAAGGCTTAAAGAAAGTTCTTTATAAATAATTTTGAAGATTATTAGTTTAATTTAACTTAAAACCTTAAAAAAAAAATAAAGTTCTAATAATTATACCTAATAAGGAAATAAATCTAGAAATATTAATAAAAATTATAAAATTATTTTTAATAAAAATTTTATATCATTTTAATTTAATAGAATAAAATATAAAAGATGAATAAATAATTCGAATATAAATAAATAATATAATTAATCTTGAAATTGTAAAAATAAAAGAAATAATAAATAAATTATTAGATAATAAATAATTAATAATTATTCATTTGGGGAAAAATCCTAAGAATGGTGGTAAACCTCCTAAAGATAAAAAATTAATTAAAATTGAAAATTTAATTGAAAAATTTAAATTTAAATTAAATAATTGATTAATGTAAAAAATATTAATAATATAAAATAAAAAACATATAATAAAAATAAATAAAGAATATAATAAAAAATATAATATTCATAAATTTTCTCTAATTGATAATGCTGATAATATTCATCCTAAATTATTGATAGATGAAAAAGCTATTAATTTTCGTAATGATGTTTGGTTAAATCTTCTAATAGTTCCAATCAAAACATTAAAAATTATCACTAAAAATAAAAATTTTAAATTTATATAATATGATAATAAAATTATGGGGGAAATTTTTTGTCATGTTATTAAAATAAAACAATTAAATCAGGATAATCCTTCTATAATATTAGGAAATCAAAAATGAAAGGGAATAGAACCTATTTTTATTAATAATGATGAATTAATAAGAATAGATATAAAATTAACTATGAAAAAATTTTTTAATAATAAAAGATTTAATAAAATTGAAAATAAAAAATTAATAGATGCAATAGATTGTGTTAAAAAATATTTTAGTGATGCTTCCGAATTTAATAAATTATTAGGGTTAGATATTAGGGGGATAAATCTTAATAAATTAATTTCTAAACCAATTCAACATCCTAATCATGAATTTGCTGAAATAGAAATTAAAGTTCTAAAAAATACAATAAATAAAAAAAATATTTTATTGGAATTAATTATAAATAAAATTTAAAATAGAAATAATTACTTAGTGAGTTTTACTCATATTAAAAAATTATATTTTAGTGTAAGATGCACGATAATTTTTGAAATTATAAGATATAGTTTAATTCTATAAAATATAATAAAGGTAAAATTTTACATAATTTATCCTATCAGAATAATCCTTTTATCAGGCACTTTATTTTTAAAAAAAAGGGATTTCCTTTATATTTGGGGTATGAACCCAAAAGCTTATTTTAGCTTATTTTTAA